TTGATTCGTCAATCCTTAAAAAAGGAAATACGGACAGTTTCGTCATTGACTGAGAAAGTGGAAATTCATGGACAGTTACAATCTCTACCGAGAAATAGTGCACCGACCCGTCTTCATCGACGGTGTTTTTCGACTGGACGAACGAGAGCTCACTATCGAGACTTTGGACTATCGGGATACAGACTTCGTGAAATGGTTCATGCATGTTTGTTGCCTGGGGCCACAAAATCTAGTTGGTAAAAATTCGCACCTTCCTTTTCTTTTTTTAGGTCTTTTATTCTTATGATCTAGGATCATCGATCAGCCCCTTGACTATTTTGTATAAATACGGTATGTTATTTGTACAAAAATAGTAGGGGGCTCTTGTTTTGTCTAATAGTGCCTCCCTTTTTGCTTATCATCGGGCGGGGTAGAGCAGTTTGGTAGCTCGCAAGGCTCATAACCTTGAGGTCACGGGTTCAAATCCTGTCCCCGCATTAAAAATAGACTGACTTTTTTGTTGTCAATTTGAGATTCAATTTTAAATGACTATTTTATTAATTAAAAGTAAATATTTTGGGGCGGATAGCGGGAATCGAACCCGCGTCTTCTCCTTGGCAAAGAGATATTTTACCATTCAACTATATCCGCAGTTTTTTATGGTCGGAATTATTTCAACCATTTTTATGAACAGGTCTCCAAACTTTTATTTTATTAAATAATTCCTAAGTTACTATAGTTATAGATATATAGATACAAAGCTATTGGAATGGAATAAAAAAAAACTATTCAAACATTTATTTACTCTATTTATTTTTGAATTCAACAATAAAGAAATAAAGAATCCTTTCTAATTCTAGTATAGTTAACAGAGTAGTTAATTACACCAAATTATTCTAAAACCATTTGACCCCTCCCTCTAATTTCAATTAAATTGAAATTATTCTTTTGTTTATTTGTAGTTAATGTTGTGGAGACGTATAGTGACCATAAATTATGTTTGTGTATTAAACTGTACTATGTCTCACAACCCAGAAGAATTTTTTTTTTTGGGGGGGGGGTCCTTTTTTTTTTTTTTATTGCGAATGAATAGGTTTATGAGATGAGTGAGTTAAGGATACCCACTAGAAAGACTAATCCAATCCATAATGATGTACCAGAAAATACAACATTTTTGTTACTTGACCAACCATCTGCAGAAGAAAAAACAACAGGGACACTAATTACTAAAATAAACGAAGTAGCAATTAACGCAAAAACAGCCAATTGGAAAGCAATAGTCATGTTTCTAATCCTCCAAGCTACCGACAAAAAAAAGGTACTCGACCTACCGTTTGTTCTCTATCTCAGTCACAAATTCTAAAAAAAACGTATCATATCCTGGTGGAGTCTACATAGAATCTATTGATTTCCGATGCTTTAGTATCATTTTTTGCTTCCTCCTTTATTCAAAACAAACTAAGCACAGAAGTTTTTTTTTAGTCAGATTCAGCAAAAGTGATATGAAAATCCTTTCTAGATCTAGAATATCTTTTTTATAGATTATACAAGGGTAGAGATCTGTAGATCTATACATATATATATATTTTTATCTATAGAGAGAAACTAGCGATAACAAATCACCCCTAATCTATCCTTTTTTAGTAAAAGATTTTTTGAGTTTTTTTTTCTAACTCTTTTTGGAATCAAATTCGATTTAGTGAAAAAAAAAAACTACACTACTCTACACTACTATAGTATAGTAAATTGTAGTTTGGTGGGGAGAGATGGCCGAGTGGTTGATAGCTCCGGTCTTGAAAACCGGTATAGTTTGCAAAGAACTATCGAGGGTTCGAATCCCTCTCTCTCCTTTTCTCCGTAAATAAATTTCCCTATTTATTCGTTTTATTTGTTTTGAATAGCCTAGGATTAGAAAGAGGCATGGCTCGGCTATCTCATCTAGCCGAGCCATAACAAAAACAAGAAAAAAATTCAATTTAATTGAAGATAGAAAAAAAGAAAACGAAATTTTTGAAATGAATTTATGACTTTAACTAAATTGATTATCCAATTAATTATCTTTATTGATACTTTAAAGATTTTCGCTTGGAGCTCAATTAATTAAGAGGAGTCATGGAAAGAACAGGTTCAAAATCACGATCAATTCCCTTTTCAAATCCGGCTGCAGCTGCACGAGCCCTTCCCGCGTGCCATAAATGTCCTACGAAAAAGAAGAATCCTAGAACAAAATGAGAAGTAGCTAACCAACTTCTAGGAGATACATAATTGACTGCATTGATTTCGGTAGCCACGCCACCTACAGAATTTAATGAACCTAAAGGCGCATGGGTCATATATTCCGCAGACCGGCGTTCCTGCCACGGTTGGATATCTTTTTTCAACCTACTTAAGTCCAACCCATTTGGACCCCTTAATGGTTCTAACCAAGGAGCACGAAGATCCCAAAAACGCATAGTTTCGCCTCCAAAAATAATTTCTCCAGTAGGCGAACGCATTAAATATTTACCTAACCCAGTAGGTC